AGTTCTTGTTTGATCTGCCGCTGTTAGAACACCACAATATTCGTCCTTTTTGGGTTAATGTTAATTTTCTCAATGTTGAATCGATCATTTATCCCTTGTCTTTTTCTTTCGCGAAAACGGCGGAATGGCATAAAAGTAATGAAACCCGCGATGGCTACTCGATAGCCTCCTTTTATTTTCTTAAATAAATAGCCTTTTACCTTTGTATTCGTTCGCCAAATCTTGTTCAGTTCCATCCAAGCTCGCTTTTGTCTGAATCTTCGTGGAAGAAGAAGAAGCGGTTCACCAGCCACTACATCTGTGGATCCCACCAAATCATTAAACCTGGCGGCTGCTCGCTCTTTGATCAGTGATTCACCGGCCACTAGATCGATGAAGAATCTCTCCAAAATCTTCTTTTTGATCAGTGATTCACCGGCCACTAGATCCAGGGATTCCACCTTATTCTCAAACCTGGTGGCTCGGTTGATTGGAGGCTCATCTTGCATACAAATTCTGGGGGTCCCAGGTCCTGCATCCACCAAGAACATTTCTTCCCTTAAGCGTAAAACTTCAGATTGTAAGGCCTTTCCACTACATAAGAATAAACTTGAATTAGATCTTGGAAATGATCGACTCAAATAGATGCTCATCCTAAGCCTTTTTTTGTCTCCTCCTTCTCTATTGATCAGAAGCATCCAGCAGCGCCACGCCGGGTATAAAAAACGTTATATGAGAGAAAAGCTACCCTCCACCATGCGTTTTAGACGCAGATTCTCCCGAACGATCATAATACGGCCGCTCATCTAATAGAAAATCAATCGGTAGATCTCACTTCCCTTCCCCCATACCATAGCCGGAAGGGATAGCGTATCTACAGAAGAGAGAGTAAGGGCTCTTACCCTTAATTATGGAGCACCCCTTAAAGTTTCAGATCTCTATTTCGGTAGATACAATTTTCCATTTTTCCTATTGTTCCGGTGAAAACCGGGATCGGCTTACTCCATTCTTATAGCGGAGAGAGTGGTACCATACTGGCTTTCAAGCGGCTTTCCTCACTTCAATTCTATCCCGATAGGTAGAGGACTTTACCGAAAAGTATGGGCTGGAAAAATTTCCAGAGATACTGAATGAAATCAAAAAGAAAGAAGAGAAATTGGGCCATGTTTCCCGAGCCTTCTCTCAGGCCAGCAGTCTTCTACTTTTAGTCGACTGCTCTATGACGGGCTTCCCTGTATCCTGGGCTCTGCTCGCTCGTCTACGCTCCGACCCAGAAAGTAATAATTGAAAAATTTCCTTTCAGTCGAGCTACTAGTAACCTTAGCACAAGTAGTACACTAAGCTCTTCAAACCTTAGCTACGTGAGGGCTGAAGAACGAGTGAATCTTGTTTTCGGGTTTATGCCCATTGCCGATCATGTGGTAAGTTTCCTCGCTTTCGATTCCCCATTGGTTGTACGGTTATATCAAGTATACTAAAAATCAAGAATTCTACCAAACCTCTTTAAGCCATAAACTGAGTACCAAACTTCTTTAAGCCATGAACTGAGTACCATTTGATGAGTTACTGAGAACAAAGGGGGGAGGGTTATGGAAAGGATGGTGTAATGACATGACGCGCACCTTATTCATTTTCATCATCTTTTATTTTACAATAGTATGTTTAGGATCATATGCAGTCTTACTAGGCGTATCCTTACTGAGACTCTCATTGTTAGCAATTTTAGACTGGAATTCCATGATTTCCTTCTCTTTTTTAGCATTATCTTCAATAAGAAGCTTCTTTTGATATGATAGGTAGGGCTGAGGTTCTTAGTAGCAAGAAATTGCTTATGTTATGAAATAAAGAATATATTGTATTGCGTTAAGGAAATGGGGGCTTTGGACTCCTTCAAAAAGGAGATCCACGAAAATATCTTGTAAGGTGGATAAGTTGTTGAGATTTTCGTAGATATGTTGCCCAACATCCTCGATGGTTAATCCTGCGGGCAATTCATATTCTTCCCCATAATACTGCTTTAATAGAGCGTAGAGCCGAGAATTTATTTCAAATCTTATTGTGTCTAAAGCTAAAGAATTTTGGGGATCTACTATATGCAGCCTTGGGAGATGACCTCTTCTATCCAGAGCAAAAATGAGAATGAGTGGAATGAGCACTAAGAGAATAGAACAATTCGAAAGATCAGGAAAAGTAGAATTATTTTGTTGAAAAGTCATAAAATTGATTTGATTTCGTTTCCTTCCTTATCAGAGAGGGGCCCCTTAGGGAGCGGGGCTTCTTTCTTGAAAAAGGGGGAGTGAGAGGGGAAGGAAGAATGGAAAGGGGGGTGGGGAAGGTCCGGAAAGCCCTCACTTTATTGATGGGACATTTTGATCCCCTTTTCTTTCCTCCCCCCCCCCGGTTCTGGTTCAGGAAAGGGTCAACGCAAGGATCTTACTTCGAAGCAATCTCTGGAGTTTTCCCTTATCCGAACGGGTCTTGCAAGAAAATAGGATTTCATATTGAGCTCCAAATATACGCT